CGAAAACGGGGAACTCGTTAACAAATCTACCCATCGATTTGAGAGATTTTTCATCTTTCTACCTGCATTATTTATGAAAAATAATGGGATCCGGGAAATGAGTGGGGTGCAAAGCCGAAGCCTCAAAAAGAAATTGAAAGGGATTTCATTTTTTATCTTTATTTCGTATTTTCTTTATTTTGTATTTCTGGTTGAAAACAATTGGGAGGAATTTTGGACTCCTCTTTTCATCTCGGGGGTAATTGAATGACGAGGAGCCGTATGAGGTGGGAATCTCACGTACGGTTCCGTATAGTGACATTGAAGCTGTCGACTATTTCACAACTACGCCAAAAAAACCCAACTCTGCCCTACGTAAAGTCGCGAGAGTTCGATTAACCTCCAAGTTTGAGGTAACGGCTTACATACCAGGTATTGGCCATAATTTGCAGGAACATTCGGTGGTCCCCGTGAGAGGCGGAAGGGTCAAAGACCTACCTGGTGTTAGGTATCACATTGTTAGAGGAACCTTAGATGCTGTAGGGGTGAAGGATCGTAAAAAAGGGCGTTCTAGTGCGTTGCAGAACATTGTCACAACTTGTATCACTGCGACGATTCCGTATCAGTTGTTCTGATATGTTAAATGTGTAGCTGACCCAGCATTGCAAGGGGACTGAAGCCTGCTACTACAGAGATTGATAGAAATTGATAACTACCTATCTATTTGTGTGAAACAACTTGGTGTCTAAGGTGTTCTATCCCAGTAAGTTGAGTTTTACCTGGACTCCCACCTGGTAAATCTTGGGACGTCTCTTCCTCCTGGAACAGGTTTAGATTACGACTATGGAGATTTAGTGAAGGCTTTATGCACATCTACTGGTTGGATTGATAAACCTACGGACATTGCTAGTAAGATAACTAAATTGCAAGATTTTCTCCTCTTATACCTACACTTCGACTTCTTCATCCGCGGAGTGGGAGAAAACGGATACCCAATACGCAATGGGTAAATATGATTTGCACCCCAGAGAAGAATTTGTTCGAAATCATTTGAATAGTTTCTATTCAATCATGTGGAAAGCTGTATTCGATCAAAGTCGCATGTGCAGTTTGGAGGGAGATCCCCGACTAACTGGCGGATCCACCCTACAATATGGAGTGAAAAAGCCAAAATAGTAGCCTAAGATACATCGAAATAAAAGAATTGATTGAAATCTGACGTATTTATATTTGTAAACTCGTGTTACATCGGAGCAGTGTAGTGAACAGAAATAAAAATATCGAATCAGATCCAATTTATCGTAATCGATTAGTAAATATGCTAGTTGATCGTATCCTAAAAAATGGCAAAAAATCACTAGCTTATCAGATTTTTTATCAGGCTATGAAGCGGATTAGGTAAAAGACAAATAGGAACCCACTGTCTGTTCTGCGACAGGCAGTGCGCGGGGTAACTCCCGACGTAGTGACAGAAACCAAACGTGTAGGTGGATCAACTTATCGAGTTCCCGTTGAAGTAGCACCGGCAGAGGGAAAAGCTTCGGCTATCCGGTGGTCATTAATCGCGTGTCGAAAACGCTCAGGTCGAAGTATGGCTTTAAGATCGAGTGATGAATCGATGGATGCAGCCAGAAATTCTGGTAGTGCCATACGGAAGAGAGAGGAGACTCATAAAGTTGCGGAAGCCAACAAAGCTTTTGCCCATTTCCGTTAGTTTTAGATTCGTTCCAATCCACAATATTTTGCTGCGGATTGGAACCGGGGCACAAACTATCTGGCAATCAAAAAAGACTACGAAGAAATTGTTGAGTCAGCGGTGAACGGCGAATGGGGGATGTCTAAGCCACAAGTGGGGATTGGCAACTACTAACTACTTCTCCTCCCCCTCAGGTTGTTAATTATTAGACTCACTCCTCTTAATAGGATAGCGGGGGGGGGGGGGGGCAATGCAGAAAGAATTGCGGAGTGCATCGCAGAAAGGCTTGACGTATGACCAGTTTTTCAGAGACTGAATTTGAGTGGGACGCGCATCGCATGGAGTAAAAATTGTTTGAGATATCGAAAAGAAGCCCCCATATCCGAGAATTCTGGAGACTCAATGAATTTTGGTTGACACAGGTAGATTTTTGTGATATATTATAAATTAACAAGCTTACTAGCCTGGGGAATCACTAATTATTCCTTGAAAACTAAAAATTACCATGACCGCAACTTTAGAACGACGCGAAAGCGCAAGCCTATGGGGTCGCTTCTGCGACTGGATTACCAGCACCGAAAACCGTCTTTACATCGGATGGTTCGGTGTCTTGATGATTCCCACCTTGCTAACCGCAACCTCTGTATTCATCATTGCTTTTGTCGCAGCTCCTCCTGTAGATATTGATGGTATTCGCGAACCCGTTTCTGGTTCTTTGTTATACGGTAACAACATTATCTCTGGTGCTATCATCCCTACTTCTGCAGCTATTGGGTTACATTTCTACCCAATCTGGGAAGCAGCTTCCGTCGATGAATGGCTTTATAATGGTGGTCCCTACGAACTTATCGTTCTTCACTTCCTACTTGGTGTAGCTTGCTACATGGGTCGCGAATGGGAACTAAGCTTCCGTCTAGGTATGCGTCCTTGGATCGCTGTTGCGTACTCGGCTCCTGTCGCAGCTGCTGCCGCCGTCTTCTTGATCTACCCAATTGGTCAAGGAAGTTTCTCCGACGGTATGCCTCTAGGCATTTCTGGTACTTTCAACTTCATGATCGTCTTCCAGGCTGAGCACAATATCCTTATGCATCCCTTCCACATGTTGGGTGTAGCTGGCGTATTCGGCGGCTCTCTATTCAGTGCTATGCATGGTTCTTTGGTAACTTCTAGTTTGATCAGAGAAACAACTGAGAATGAGTCTGCCAATGCAGGTTACAAGTTCGGCCAAGAAGAAGAAACTTACAACATCGTAGCTGCTCACGGCTATTTTGGTCGTTTGATCTTCCAATATGCTAGCTTCAACAATTCTCGTTCTCTGCACTTCTTTTTAGCTGCTTGGCCCGTAGTAGGTATTTGGTTCACTGCTTTAGGCATTAGCACTATGGCATTTAACTTGAATGGTTTTAACTTCAACCAATCCGTGGTTGACAGCCAAGGTCGTGTTATAAACACCTGGGCTGATATCATAAACCGTGCTAACCTAGGTATGGAAGTCATGCATGAACGTAACGCTCATAACTTCCCCCTAGACTTGGCTTCTGTTGAAGCTCCCTCTATAAACGGATAACATCCGTCTGGTTATGCAGCACAACTGGATGTCAAATCTCTCAACCTCAGAAGAGGGGGAGATTTGGTGTCCAACGAGATAGAGGTTCGTGCGGTAGAACGGATGGAAAGAGTGATAACAGCTTGTCACAATTTCGTGATTACCAGTTTCCAACCTTGAATTCTGAAAACTATTTGGAATATCCTTTTGCAATTTAATAGATTACAGATTGCAATTTAATAGATTACAAAGTTTCCTATTCTGATTTGCGGAATACTTTTAATCTCTCACCCCCATCTTTTGGATAAAAGGTGGAATGTATCCCCCAAATCAAAGATTTTCTATTGTCTGTCTCGCTATAGACATACAGCTGATATGTATGTGTATCAACCGAAAGACCTATCTAGCTTGCTTGCCTAACGGATAGATCTCGTTCACGTCCGGGAGGACGGAGTCAACTAAATCAACAGAGGGGGCGGACGTAGCCAAGTGGATCAAGGCAATGGATTGTGGATCCATCACGCGCGGGTTCAATCCCCGTCGTTCGCCCATCCGATTGGGTAATTTGATCCCACCGCTCTGCTTAGAACAGAGAAGAACTTATGAGGTGGATAGGACATGTGTGGGTCTCCTTAACGGTAATAATTTAGAATTCCCGATCTAATTCCAGTTTTGGATACGACTATTCACAGAAATCACTAGACTCGTTTGAAATATGTATTCCATCTTATCTTGAAAATTTCAAGATTTTCGATATAATAAAAGTGGGAAATAGATAGTATCTACCGCATAGAATTAATATGAAAAAAGAAAGTAAGGTAAAAAAGGTGGCAAGAAAAAAAATAGGAAGTCCAAATTTCTCATCTAAAATTTCGGAGTTAATAGAAGTCAGTCCATTGGATCACTTCTTCGAATCATTGAAAAACCAACATCTCAGAGAATTTTTAATTAGTCCATTTTCCAATTATGAACCTTTTATCAGATTATCTGACTTGTGACTTCTAAGTTCATTATTTTTACGCAATCTGCGTGATTCATTAAAAAGAGATAGCGGCGTTACTCTGGAGATGCTGATGTTGCTAACAATACCAATTTCTATGCATTGCTTGAGTGACAGAAGGTCGATCGGAAGAAGTTTTGTGCTAACGGAAGTCACTAATGGGGGTGACGGAGTAAGAAAAAAACAAGCGGAAAACCTTGGTGATTTTTCCCGCGACTGCTTTCTCCGATTCGAACGATCTTTATCTGTTGAAAAGAATGGAAAGAGAGGGATACCTGCTTCCCACTGCTTAGGTTTGAACGGAGATATTTCCGCAGGTTCAACGAAAAAAAAGAAGCAAGTTCGCTATGATGCGGTGATTCCTCTGGTTTCCGGTAGATGGAAGGCATGCGTAGCGAGGGGTTCACTCCTTGGCAGAGATATATCCAAGGATGATCACGAAAGGATTCAAGTATTTTGTAGGGGTAGGCGTTTACAAAATTCAAGTAGGTTTTTCAAATTCTATAACGATCTGGTAGTTTCTAAAAACAACCAAATTGATTTTGATTCGTTATTCTTTTGGGAAAATCGTAACAAGCGAGATCCAGGTCGGTTACAAGCAACACAATTAAGAAACGACTCATTAGGTCCCGTAGTATTAAACTCCTATGACAAGGCATTACTTGAATCCGGAAATTCAGCAGATCAACAGGGGGATGGGTCGGGATTTTACCCCGAGCGAGAAGCCTTTTCCAACTTGTCTTCATTTACGTATTGTGAGAAAACGACGTCGTTTCGTGGCTGTATATCCGGATTAGATTGTGGCAAAAGTGGGGAAGATTTTCCCATTCTACACACTTATTCACAAATGAGAAATGAATTAATAAATCGATTCACCAAATTTATCTCGACAATTGAGAAATCAAATCTGATTTCTATTGGGGCAATAGTTACTGACGTCAGTAATAGCATCAAATCTGGGAAAGGATTTCCATTGAAAATGAAGGGCGACATGCCGCTTACTCAAATATCTGGCAAAAAACTTGGGCTAGCGAGTGGCAGACACCTCAACCTCAATGAGATTCTTCCAAACTATTTTCAAATATCTTTAGGTATACTTAGAAAAATAAGTAATCGAAGTGAAAATATTACTTTTTCAAACTAATTGAAAGAAGATAACATACATTCAATATATTCTTTAATTAGATTGTATGGACGAAGTAGAATCATACCTCTCTACTCAACGTACATATTTCTTTTCTATGACTATTTCTGCGCATTATCTGGTGAATATTTCCTACAAATCAAATATCGGTTGGATGGCTGGGCGGGGATCGGGGAGTACACCGGTGTAGCAAGAATTGCAACTGAATAAATAGTATTGAAGTGGAAAGATAATGTGGGGCGCCTGTTGAACGAATATATTACCAATCAAATTGATGAGTATAGAAATGTTCAGTCAAATGTGCATAGATGGCTCGATACGACCGAGGAGTTGTCCTCTTTCCCCGCCGGGGAAGTTTTAAAGTATGACTTGGAGGAATCAATTTGCCGTGTATCAATAATAGGAAACGAATTACTAGGTAATATTGGTGTCAATCTCGGTAGTAACAATCAACAGAACAAAAAATATTTTCATCGATTTTTGAATGTTTTATTTATTTATAAAATGATTGTTGCTGAGGTTACTCGCCAGAAAGTTTTGATATATACCATTGATTATTGCATCGAAAAATTGAACGATATAGATCTCGAAAAATTAAACAAGATAGATCTCATGAAGCTTGATTTTTTATCAAGTTTATTCGATGGTTACATTGATGAACAGATACTTTTCATCAAAACAATTCTTGAGAGAAAAAAGAGTTTATTCATTGCATCCAAACTGTTAGTGGGTGAAAAATCGGTAGGCTCTTCGACCGAGCTGGAACCTGCAGTGACTCCCACTTCTATTGTGTTGCCCCGCGTCGAATCTATTCGGGCAGGATTTTCAAGCGATGATTTCTCCATTATGGCGAGGCAATTTTGGAATATGTTTCTGCATGATTTAAACCGTGGGGAAGGTTCAACTAGAGATATTGGTGATAATATCTCGAGATACATCTCCGATCAGTTTAATAAACTAAACCTTCTAGACGACTCATCTATACGGAACTGTGCCGGAAGCAACTTTATTCCGAAAATCAAAAGGAATTTTTTTATTGGGAGATGCAACGGTAGTTATCCCAACGTCTTAGAAAACTTCTATGTGGGCTCCGAAGATGAAACCATCTCATCTGATATCGTCTCATTTATTTATCCCCAACTGTCGGATTCGTTGTCATCCAATTTATCGAAACAAACAGCGGGGGGGGTTGCTAGTCACGTACCCACACCGATTCAATTGATTTTCCCTAATCTGGATGAATCCACAGCATTAGTAACTCATTCAGATGGACTTTCCAATTCTATTTCGGATCTGAAGAGGTTACTGGCGAGTTTGAACTTATCTCCTCGTGAAATGATAGAATCATTTATATACTCGTGCAGTAGCGAGGGAGTTTCTTTGGAGAAAACGTCGATAAACTCCGATTCATCGTCGGATCGGCAACCCCAACCTCGTCTCAAGAATTTGGTATTGGATCGAGTCTATCAGAAGAATTTGTCTATTAAGTATTTCTGGGAACCGGAAGAATTGGAAACATCTCACTGGTCGCTAAGACTCCCATTATGCAACGATGGAACATCGAGATCTCCAGCAGAATCGATTGGAGAGGGGGTTGCGCACGAAGATAGGGACTTCGCGGATCAATCTATCCGGAGGGGGGCTATTCGTCCATCCCACTTTATCAATTTCAATGAATTATTAAAAGATTTGAACAGATATAAGATCTCTTGGATCTTTTGGAAAGACAATATCGGCGAAAAATGGAGCTTATTTAGAGATTACATACCTTGGCTTTTTACCCCCACCTGGTGGAGATACTTCTACGATCTGATTAGAGAAACATATCCAGAAATAAAACTTAAAATAAGTTATGACTCAAATCATAATTTTACTAGGATTTATAAAGTAGTTGCTGAAGATGTGGTAGATGGTGCGAAAGCCTATTTATCCCAAAGGCTGCAAAGCCTAGGATTGAAATTCGACAACGGTTTCATCAATACTATAGTATCCGAGATAGGTCTTCTTATTTTCGAAGAAATTCCTGATGAAGCGGAGATTTTACATTCGGGAGGATGGTCAGTATCTCAATTTTCCGATAGGTCGATCTTATATTACTTCATTCTCTCAGTATTAATTGTTCTTGCATTATTCAAACACCCTTTGTCTGCCGTTTCGGGTTCCAATTCCTTTCATTCATGGAGACGTTTCAATACTATTGAATATTTGACAGACCCAACGCGTGGATCCTATTTGAAAGAGGTAATGCATTCCCCTTCGACAAGCTAAATGTCAACGAGAGATCTACTAATCTATTCCGTGAATAGATTCTTGAATTATATAAATAATATAATCTTCTTCTTCTTTGTGAAAGATGAACTCGATTCATGGATATTTCGTAAAGAAAGCCCCGATATCCTAGATAGTAAGAAAGAACTACTGACTCAACATCTAGTGACGAATAAAATTCTTTATAGGTATGTGTCGAAATTGAATTCCAATTATGATTTGTTGAGCAACGAGATTTCTCATGAACCTTATCCACAAGAAAGATCTAATGTTTTGGCATACTTACGTCAATTCTGGCAAAATGATCTATTGCGTCACAAGATCCGTAAGTTGGATCCTGCGGAGAAGTGGGCTTTTTCCGCCCTCGAGAGAAATATTCTATTTTCAGTAACAACGAGACGAAGAGACAGTCTATTAAATATGCCATGTCGTGACATACCTATCTCACTCCAATCGGGATTATTACCATCTAAAGGAATTTTGCTAGTAGGACCCATAGAAACTGGCCGATCTTCCATTATTAGAGATGTAGCATTTGATTCCTACTTTCCAGTGGTGAAACTACCAATGAAAAAGCTGATATACAACCGATCCTTCTTTAATAATGCACGCGGAAATTTCATTTCAAAAGAAAGCGTACACCGATTAAATTTCGTTTTTGAACTGGCGAAAGAGATGTCTCCCTGTACACTATGGATTCAAGATATTCATGAATTGAATATTCATCGTTCGTATCATAAGTTAGAAGCTGATCCCAAATTCTTACTTTGCCAAATATTGAAAAGTATTGGTGACAGGCACAGCAATTCCAACATCCGCGAGAATGTTGTTATCGCTACGACTCACGTACCTGCGAGGGTAGATCCAGCTCCAGTAGCTCCGAACCGGTTAAACTAATTGATAAATTTTCGAAAATCCAACGGGTATCAACGTCAGAAAGAATTATCAATTCTATTACGTATCAAAGGTTGCGAAATGGAGGCTAATCCGCCCCTTCCTCTTTTTGAAGGTACTGGGTCTGGAACTACGGGTTATAGCAAACGAGATTTACTCCTTCTTGCCAATGAGGCGTTATTGATAGGTATTTCCAAGAGAAGTAAGATTATATGTAGCGACGCAATTGAATTAGCTTTACATAGACAACATTCGACTGCTAGTGATATGGGCAGTGGGATAGAATCCGGTTCTGAATGGGAAATCTTTTCTCAAAAGATAGCGGAAGCTACCTCAAAGAATAGTTTGCTAAATACTTATCTCACGAATACATATTTTGGTCGTAACGCGTTAAAAATGCGATTTTATTATTTGTCTAACTGGTATGTGGAACCCTCCGAGTCAACATTTAATGAATTCACTCTATTTTTGCATATCCTAGGGATACTAGCTGGATTAGTAGCTCGCGATTCGCTCCAAATGGATATGAGAAAGAGAGAAAATTTCATCGTTATCGACAAACTCGTAGAGAATGACTTGAACCTAGCTTGCGGTGTACTGGAAAACCTCTCGACTAATTTCTCCTCACGTTCAGAAATTTGTAGAGACGGAAGTCGACGCAGTAATAGTCTTTCCTTTTCCATTCCTATCGATAAACCCAAGTATTGTTCAGGTGTAACCTCTACAAGTCGTTCTTTTAAATTTATGAGAAAGGGGGGGTTTAGCAGTCTAACCGACTTCGAACTGCAACAGTCACCCGAACTAATAAACTCAAGTCCGACGGAAGTGTCGCGCGAGATCACTTGGTCCCATAAGGCTTGGCGTCTCCGTTTCCTACGAAGCGGGGCTTATGAATTGATGGGGGTATCATCCGAACCCAATCATTTGTATAATTTAATTTTACTTTACCAAAATCGGAATTATATACCTCAACAAGATTTCGAATTCAATAAGATTAGGGGTGACAAAAGTAAATGGTGTGAGAAAAGCGAATATCTATTTAGTTTCGAAAAATCTGCGACTAATGTGACAGATAATTTGATTAAAAGATTGGAAAACCGGTTGGATAATATGTTGCTACGCGAGCAATTTCTCGAATTGGGACTATCCGGCGACTCATCTAATGAATACGAAACACACTGTAATCAATTAAATGAAACGACTCGACTCTTCGGGGGGCGCTTCATCTGGGATCCCATGCTTCTGTTCCAGTCAGATCCTAACGTTCCCTCCTCGCGTCGCAGCTTGTTGCCGACGAAAAAACTGGCGCGGAGGCTTTACACCATTTACGGTATGAGAAGGCAGCACCTTAATAAAATGTCAAATAAAAAAATTAAACATTTCTTCCTCTACAGCGAAGATAATCCGAAATTGAAACCTGACTCATCTATTAAGCGGTGGAATAATCCCCCTTTGGATAAAGAGGAGCGAGATTCCGAATACGTCAAAGAAACTTCCTCTATGGATATATATCTGCAATATCCGCAGACATTTAGTCCCGCTCGCTTTGATTCCTACGTGGTAGCAGAAGATTTTCCAGAGCGATTTATTCGGTTTAGGCTTCTGGTTCATAGAAACAGATGGATGATGCGAAACCGCTGCCCATTTCAGGATTTTCTTATTTATAATATGTTGCTTGAAATTTATTAATATCTATTCAATCCGTTCCGGTTTGGTAGGGCGTCACTGGATCGAACGACGAAACAATCTGTTCCGTGAAAGTTCATGGAACAAATCTTAGATACCCCTCATTCTGTCTAGATCTCTAGCAATATAACTAGAAGCCAAATCAGTAAAAGGAACATCTAGATTGTCCTTTTACTGATTTAAATAATTTTGTTGTAGCATATCAAGTAGTTAAGGAACTGAAGGCCATTTCCTATATGAGTCTTTCTGCTTAGAAAGAAGATTGAGAAGGAGCAATAGCTCCACAGGGATTTTGCAAAACATCTTTTTAACATCACGCTTGGAATAGATCTTTTATAAAATTGTGGATTTACTCCTTCCCCCAGATGACTTATTGATTCGCTTATTACAATCATTCAATACACCGCAATTTAAGGGGGGACCCTCAAAAGCGACCTCTTAATAGGCAAGGTGCTCGCCTTGGGGGTATTCGATTCGAGGGGGGAGGGTAAGAACGTACAAATCTTTTTTTACTCCCATTCAATTTTCAGAGCTGGAAATAAGCACGATAATAAATCATTCACTGGTTGGTGGATCATGGTCCAACGCAATTTGATTTGGCATATGTGGGAAACACAACTACCCAATTATTAGGAATTATTTACGTGGATTCGAACGAATCTCCTCGGGTAGGATTCGAACCTACGACCAATCGGTTAACAGCCGACCGCTCTACCGCTGAGCTACCGAGGAAAGTGGTAGGGGATTCAGTATCATACACACTCAGAGACCTTTGTTATTCGTTCCTTGAATCGCTTCTAAATCTGTGAGACGTTAAACTTTCCCCGACATTTTGTGAAGTAGACTTCGCATACACTCTAACCTCCATTATAGGAGGAGGTGGCGGCGATAGCAATCCCATTTGGGTACCCAAATCGTGGGAGGGGGGGGGGGGGCAACCGGTCGAGGTCAAGATAAACCCCACAAGCCCCCCCCACGATCTGTTCTGTATAGGTCGGTCACCAATTAATACTTTCTATTTCCTCCCCTCCAGGAAGCGTAGTAGAATAGCCGCAGGATTATCCTACCTCACAGAAAGAAGTAATATCTTTGATAAATAAGAAGAGCAAAAATAAGAGATATAGAGATGGGGAAGATGAACAATAGTCGGGAGAAATGAACACGAATTGGAGCTTCGTGAAATGAAAGTAGCAGTTTACGGCAAGGGCGGAATTGGGAAATCAACAACTAGCTGCAACATATCGACAGCCTCAGCTAGACGGGGAAAACGGATACCACAAATTGGTTGTGATCCCAAACATGATAGTACGTTTACTCTTACGGGATTTTTGATACCTACAATTATAGATACTTCACAATCAAAAGATTATCATTACGAAGACGTGTGGCCAGAAGATGTAATTTACAGGGGTTATGGTGGAGTAGACCGCGTCGAAGCTGGGGGACCCCCCGCGGGGGCAGGCTGTGGGGGATACGTCGTAGGAGAAACAGTCAAGCTATTGAAAGAATCAAATGCTTTTTATGAATACGACATTATCTCATTCGACGTTCTGGGAGATGTAGTTTGCGGTGGCTTTGCTGCACCGCTGAATTACGCGGATTACTGTATCATTATAACTGATAATGGATTTGATGCCCTTTTCGCGGCGAATTGCATTGCTGCATCGGTCAGGGAAAAGGCACATACCCACCCTTTGCGATTAGCCGGTTTAGTGGGAAATCGAACATCTGAAAGAGACTTAATTGATAAATATGTTGAAGCCTGTCCTATGCCCGTATTGGAGGTATTGCCTCTAGTCGAAGATATTCGTATTTCGAGGGTAAAGGGAAAAACTTCATTTGAAATGGCTGAACGCCAACCAAATCTAAATTTTGTTTGTGACTTTTATCCAAATATAGCAGATTAGACTTCATCTAAGCCAGAGGGAGTCGTACCACGAGAAATTCCAGATAGGGAATTATTTAGCTTACTTTCCGATTTCTATTTAAATCCCAATCTGGAAAAGGAAGAAAAAAGTCAAGGTGACCAACAAAATGTCCCACTTGATTTTACAATTATTTAGTACCAAATAGGCTGCGTCTCCGCGTATACATATGTAATTATACCTTTCCAAGGAAACACTTTCATGAAAACTTCTGAAATTCCCACTTTTGAGTGCGAGACTGGTAATTATCACACTTTCTGTCCCATTAGTTGCGTAGCTTGGCTATACCAAAAGATTGAAGATAGTTTTTCCCTAGTAGTAGGTACGAAGACTTGCGGTTACTTTTTGCAGAATGCTCTCGGAGTCATGATTTTTGCGGAACCTCGTTATGCAATGGCAGAGTCGGAAGAAGGAGACATCTCAGCCCAGTTGAATGATCAAAAAGAATTAGAAAGAATTTGCTTACAAGTAAGAAGTGATAGAAACCCCAGTGTCATTATTTGGATCGGCACCTGCACCACAGAGATAATAAAAATGGATTCGGAGGGCATAGCGCCCAAATTAGAGAAGCAGCTGGGAATACCGATTGTAGTTGCACGGGCAAACGGGTTGGACCATGCCTTCACTCAGGGAGAAGATACTGCATCGGCTGCCATGACGCATAGATGTCCGGAATATTATCCTCGTGATACAAACCAACAGGAAGAAGACGTGACTAAACATGTTGCGGATAACGCTGCTACAAATACTAAATCTTCTGAAAAAACGGGTAAATTAAATAGACGTAGCCTAGTACTTTTCGGATCTTTACCTTCGAGTGTAGCTTCTCAACTGAATTTGGAATCGAAACGTCAGTCAGTTCCTGTATCGGGTTGGCTACCCTCGCAAAAATACAATGAACTGCCTGCTTTAGGCGAAGGCGTTTACGTCTGTGGGGTAAATCCCTTCCTGAGCCGGACAGCGACAACGTCGATGCGTCGAAGGAAATGCCAGCTGATCGGGGCGCCTTTTCCCATCGGTCCCGATGGAACACGCGCTTGGATAGAAAAAATTTGCTCAGTGTTTGGTGTAAAATCTGACGGCCCCGAAGAAAGAGAGAGTCAAATACGGAAAACGCTTAGTGATTACCTCAAAATAATAGATGGTAAATCAGTTTTTTTCATGGGAGATAATCTATTGGAAATTTCTATAGCAAGATTTTTAATTCGATCCGGAATGGTTGTTTATGAAGTAGGTATTCCGTATATGGATAGGCGATATCAAGCTGCCGAATTGTTGCTCTTGCAACATACCTGTGAGAAGATGAAAAAGCCCATGCCTCGAATTGTTGAAAAACCCGATAACTACAGCCAGGTGCAACGTATGCATGAACTACAGCCGGATTTGGCAATTACCGGGATGGCTCACGCCAATCCTTTGGAGGCTAGAGGTATAGATACCAAATGGTCAGTCGAATTTACATTTGCACAAATTCATGGATTTGTCAATGCTAGAGACGCTCTGGAGCTAGTTACTCGTCCATTGCGACGTAGAAGTAATTCTATCTCAGATTGCTGCAGCTTATCAAAGCAGATAGTAAATACTTAATCATCGTGAAATTATAGATATATTCACTCTCAAAAATTTTTAATAAGAATGAAGAACTTGTGGATTTCGTTTTTTTTTTGCTACAATTGTAGCAAAAAAAAACGAAATCCACAAGTTCTTCATTCAAATTTAGAATTTGAATATGCAACTAATTTTGAAAAATCATTTGTATTATTTTGCATTCGTATGTATAATATATATGGTATCGACATGGGTGTCAAAAGAGTAAAGAGTAGACTTTGAGATGGGGAATACCCTATCAACCGATAGATCTAAACGGAAGCGGAAAGGCGCGAACATATAGAAACAAACGGAGCAATAAATCTGTACATCAAAAAGACTACAACGAATATAAATATATTGAATAGTTTGTCACTAATTGGGTTAAAATCGGTAAGTCCTTATATACTTTTTGGCCTATACTATGGCTTCCTCACAACACTACCCGTTGGACCTTCCCAAATCTTATGCGTAAGAGCCTTTCTTTTGGGGGGGGAAATCAGTGGTATCGCTTCTTTGAGTGGCTCAATGCTGGCGCAGCTAGTAACTGTTTCGTCAATATATTTTTCACCGGTCTATATCCTGTTGTCGAAGCCACATTTGCTAACCGTTGTGGCAATACCTTACATGGTTCTATTTTGTTTAACAATTAATGACTTACCAAATTATCAAATTTTGCGTCCCGTCACCTCGTTGCACGATTCACGGTTAATTAGTTTATTCCTCAACAGTTTTTTATTTCAAATTTTAAATCCCGTTTTATTACCAAATCCTGTGTTGGCGAGATTAATCCACCTCTTTTTCTTTCGTTATAGCAACAGTTCATTCTTCGTATTAACTAGCTTTTTAGGTTGGTTAACTGGTCACGTGGCGTTCAGCTACTTGTCCAAACTTCTTTTGATTCGTGTAAAGAAAGATTCACAAATAATATATTTATTGGTAAAACGTGCTATCTATACAACTTTTAGTATTGTTTTTGTAACAAACGCCTTGATTTATCTGGGTAGAGCTCCAGTTTCTTTTTGGACCGTAAAGTTCCTGAGTGAAACCCACGATAAAGAATTGTCTCATTGGGAAATTGTTGAATATCCGGAATTTTTGTGGTGGTTCTTCAAGCCATGGCCTACCTCTTTTTTTGACCCCTTGAGAGAAAATCGGGGTAATCGATTCATCAAAAATAGCCGATTCGACATCAGCAACAATAATAGCTTCTACAGGGAAAAGACATCTACGTATTTTTTCAAGAAGTGCTTAAGTGATGGAAGACATAGATTATGCGTTGCAGCGTTGCCTAGTTTGTCAATTTTTGAGAAATGATTGAGGAAATCTCTACCGAGACCCCATAAATTTGTGGGAACCCACTTTTCATATCGAGGCTGGATTTTACAAAAATTGGTGAAAAACAAAATATTTCAAGAAAAATTACTAGATCAAGTCAAAGTTTTGGATACTGAGTCTTCGTTCTCGAAAGCGATGGAAAAAAGAAGTCGATTGATTGGTGGTAGTAGGGAACGAATACCCCACGTCTACGACCCCTTCATAAATAATTTACGTGTGCGGATTCCAGTGCCACAAACATTTCTAACAGGAGATGAGTTAGGTTTGACCAGCTGGGATTGGAATGAGTTAGAGACAAGGAAAAAAATTAAAAAGAAGAAATGGGGCGCCATAACTAGAAAGAATTCTATCGAAGATTTGATTTCCGCGAAGAATCGGAAATTGAAACGAAGAAACAGAAATCCCCTACCATGGGAAACTTTGCCTGCGAGAGCTAAACTTATGTTCCAATTTATGTTTAAAAATCGGGGGGTTTTGTATGACGACGATGTACAAAAAATTCTCAGAAAGATAAAATCTCCTTCTGAGCTCGTTATCACTTGGGAAGAGATAATGAACCTAGATCCCGAGGATCGATCACTATTTATGACTTATATAAGACAAGAAGAAAATTACAAATTTGATCAAATTTTTTTATCAAATAGATTTATGGTAAGTGGTCGGAGACACCCCTCAAATCCAAGTAACAGAATACGTACACTCCACAAAATTGAGGATCTGGGTATAAATCTGGCTCGTAACAACGAGCTATATTTTGACACCGAGTTTGATTTTCCGGGAGCAGACGGCGATATTCGCCACAGAAAATTACGGAATGTTGGCTTCACTTTCGCGAAGGGAAAACCCAGATCAACAAAATTAGTGAAACGATATGCGAGAATATCTGATTTCCGCCGAAAATTTTTGAAAGGTTCCATGCGGTCCAGAAGACGAAAAACATTACTATGGAAAACACTTCAAGAAAAAGTGCGTTCGGCTTTTTTTCCCAGATTGGTGGAAATACCAATTCAATTTCAACTACCTATTAAGCAATTAATGGGTTCGAAAAACGAAAAATCGCCCATTGGCTTGAAAAAGATTATGGATTACCAAATTGGGCAACAGTTAAATTCTCCCCCATTGACAGAAAAAGCTTTAAGTCAATCGAAACTTGCTCGTTCAGCTGTAGCAGCTAGATCAGACATAGGTCCCATTCATAACGGAAGGGGTTACATGCTAGTTTTCCAGTCGAGATTTCGCAAGTTTATAAAGTTACCTGTACTTATAGTTTTCAAATCCATTGGCCGTATATTGCTTCGGCAAAATTCCGAATGGAATAAAGATTGGACAAAATGGAAAAAGGAAACTCATATTAATTGTACGTTTGATGGTGAGGAATTTTCCCAGGATCAACTGCCCCCCCGCTGGTTGAGGGAAGGTATACAGATAAAAATTGCGTATCCATTTCAGCTGAAGCCCTGGCACTCCGTTGGGGGAAAAAAACGATTGACTCCTCGTAATAAATATGTGGAAGCTGAATTAATTGAGGGTCAAAAATTTCCAAATAAACGGAGGGGGTTGAAACGAAAGAGAACTAGATTTACCTATCTAACTGCTTTGGGATATCAGACAGATATACCTTTTGGAAGTATCCAGAAACAACCCTCATTCTGGAAGCCTGTGAAAAAAGAACTAATTCGAATTTGCAGAGAAGGGTTTTCATTGAGAATCAAGCAAGCCTATCGTTTTTTCGATTCTAAGTTGAATTTGGAAAAAATGTTGAAACCAAGTCTAATTTTACTAAAAAAGTTCGATCTATTCTTTAAGTCCGAACGAGTCTCAGCTGATTTTGTCTCAGCTTATAATACTCGGACAAGGCTTGTACTTAATAATGATACAAATGAAGAAATAAGTTGCAATTTTGGTAGAAGAAATGGAGGATCTACTAACATTGCTAGGGAGATGCGACCCGCCAGTAATATTGATAAACAAATTTTCAGTCGAAAATCAACTAGTGAAAAATTCGTTGCGGATAATTATGAAAACAGCTTATCAACTCCATTAGACGAAGGGTTTAACGTAAATCAACCAGATACTGAAACAATTTCAGTTGATGAATTAACCTCAAACTATATGTTTAATAATAATAAAAATTATAGGTTGAAGGATACGGACTTTCCCAATTTCGTAAAATTTGATGAAGAAGAATTAACGGGTTTTGAAGGGGTAACCTTGAAGTTACATATAATGATTGCAGAAGCAACCGAGAAATTCATTTTGGTAGCATCAATTTCGTACATAAAAGTTAGCAGAGAGTTCTATTACTACTTCGGCCACCTCGCCGCGTTTCAAACACAACTAGTAGAAGTAATTAATATCATTACTCAAGAAACAGATTTAATTTTTCTCGGAACGAAAAATAGATTGTCACAGTTTGGCAAGACTCAATCGTTATCTCAAGCTTATCTTTATAATAGTATTTGGGATCTAAACGTGACGGAAAATTTAAACCTGAATTTATTGGCGGCTGTTAGCGAGAGCAATCGTGGGGAAAAAACTAAAAATGACGGAGGCTGGAATGGCAACTCAAACCCTTACCAGTTTGAGCAATCTGCAGATTGTCCGGGAGAGTACTCGGAACTTTCCGTTCAATACGATTCAAACATTTCAAATCCAAGTGAAATAAGTAACTGTACAGATATCTCGTTTAGTAAGATAACTAATAAAACTGCAAAGAAAAAGTTTGATGAACAAATTTTGAACTGCGCGGAAGAATGGGGATTCCTGAGGAAATTATGCGACCTAAACACAAATAATTGGAACAAATGGTTAGATTGCCTTTCCAGCTACAACTTGCCACTAACTTTGTGGCGCGACGTAGCACCTCACAGATGGAGACTCAGTTTTGATTGTTTGAACGAACTCAATAATATCGAAAAAAAAATCGCAAATGAGCGGGAATATCGCATCTTTCAAAATGAATTGCATAATTATTCTATATATGCCAAAAAACCTTTACTTAGGCATCAAATTATAAATCTCAGTAAGCTCCGCAAACGTAGATATCTATTACACGGTTTCATCGATTTTGTGCGAAATGGAGATATGCAAAAATTTTCTATCCGACAAGATGCTACCGCACAAAGGTTTCGTCGTGAAAATCGTATTTCAAAAATTATTAAAATAAGGCGGAGAGTGATGAATGAATTACCTAACTTCCGCATTTCCGACTCAGAAATTAAATTCAATTCTAAATTTGATGTGATGCCATGGCTAGTTACAGATTTTGCGAGAACGAGAAGCTCCTTCAGGAAGAAAACAAAAAGGTCCCGAAATCCTATTTTGAAGGATAATACTACATATGGCATAGTATCAGATATAAATCGTAGATTTCAAGAAGTAGCCGATGAACTATACGAAATAATGCTAGATGAAAGAGAAGATATCGACTACCTATTCCGGTGGAAATGGAAATCCGAAACGAAATTAGAAAATTTGAGAAGCCTGACAGCTCTTACCAGAATGTTAGGGGATGATCGCGACCTTGTAACACTTTGCGTGAATACCGATGTAGATTCTGAGTTATCAGACCTTTATTTCAACGCAACGACAAAACTTGGTCTTTTCCACGACCTATCTATTCTTTCAGCTCATCGTTTATCGCTATTACTTGATGACCAAAATTTGGTATACAAAATAATTAATCCCTTATTAAAATTTAGATCTAGGTTGAGAAACAGACTCGGGAGACGCCTATACGGAAAAATTTGTAGCGATACCTATATTTCAAAATTGTCACTTCTAGCCACGGAATTGAACAAGAAGCGGTCTCATATTTATAATGTTGAAGATCTGTTGCTTGTGCGACGTCGACGGGAATTAAGATTCCTCCGATCTCTGCTAATTTTGAGGTCTACGAAATCAAAAACACATTACCTTGACTTCAACTTCGATTCCATAGTGAAAATTGAACGACCTCAAAATAAAAAAGAATATGAGCTTTCAGGGCTAAAGGAAGTTCAAAGAATTAAGCGATTTTTGTGGCCGAGCCACCGTCTGGAGGAATTAGCTTGCACCGGTAGATTTTGCTTCAACATTACTACTGGGAGCCAATTTGCAATGCTTAAAATTCGAATGTATCCTATTATTCGGAATTAACAAGAACAAAGGAATATGAGGTGCAACACAGAGATTTTAACATATGTTTGATTAGTTGGAATTATCCAAACGTAGATAATTCCAATTAATTATATAATTCCAATTAATTCTATAATATATAATGTGAATTATAGCAGAAGCTCCAACTAACCGTGGATAAGACGTAGATGCCCATGGTTACCTGCTGCGGTAATATTTTATTTTCGTCCGAGGCGCCATTAATGCAACTACTGACTAAACAGTTTATAATCGATTTGACGTAAAGCAAGTAATCGTAATTATTATCATTATTACTATGGATAAACATAAATCTATTGACGCGCAGCTAGTTGGTGGAAACAAAAATACTGGGTTCACCGCCTCCCAAATTTACTATTTAACTCATCAGATTTTGAAACTAACTTCCCACCTAGAATCACACTCCAAAGATTACTCCTCCCGAAGAGGTTTGCATAAATTACTTGGTAGACGTAAGCGTCTTTTAATTTATCTATCCGCTGAGAATGCTGCTCTATACGTCCAAATTCTGAAAAATTTGGGTATTCGGGGTTTGAAGGGGCGTCAAGGGTTGAGTCGAGGTTTGACACTTCAACATGTCGTAGTTGGCATAACTTATTTCTTCTGGCGAAGCTAAATCCCACGATATCTACTGAAAAGGAAATAATTTACGGGTATGTATCTTAAAGAACTAGATCCAGTTACGGTAAGCATGGGCCCTCACCATCCATCTATGCATGGTGTTCTTCGGCTTGTTGTTGTCTTAGATGGCGAAAATGTTGTTGATTGCGAACCAATCTTGGGATATCTGCATCGAGGAATGGAGAAAATTGCTGAGAACCGAACGACTTTACAATATCTTCCGTACGTAACAAGGTGGGATTATTTAGCCACCATGTTTACCGAAGCAGTAACGGTCAATGCGCCGGAGAAGTTAGCAAATATTCAAATACCCGGAAGAGCTAGCTATATACGCGTAATCATGCTCGAATTAAGCCGAATAGCTTCGCATTTGTTATGGCTTGGACCGTTCTTGGCAGATATTGGTGCGCAAACTCCATTTTTTCATATATTTAGAGAAAGAGAAATGATTTATGACTTATTTGAGGCTGCTACCGGCATGCGAATGATGCACAATTATTTTCGCGTCGGGGGGGTTGCCGCGGACTTACCCTACGGGTGGGTAGATAAATGTCTAGACTTCTGCCGTTACTGCCTCCCAAAAATTCATGAATATGAGCGACTAATTACAAGGAATCCTATTTTTCTAAAAAGAGTAATGGGGGTAGGTTTCACCAGTAGACAAGACGCTATCAGTTGGGGTTTATCCGGACCTGTATTACGGGCGTCGGGAGTTCGGTGGGATCTTCGCAAACTTGACCACTATGAATGTTACGACAACCTGGATTGGCAGATTAAGTGGCAAGAGGAGGGAGATTCCTTAGCTCGTTATTTAGTACGAATTGACGAAATGAAGGAATCGATAAATATCATTAAACAGGCGCTGAAACTTCTTCCGGGAGGTCCATATGAAAATTTGGAGGGTCGACGTCTCGTTCAACAAGAAAAAGAAGCAGACTGGAGTGCCTTTAATTACCAGTTCGTCGGGAAGAAGTCTTCTCCCACCTTTAAGTTACCTAAACAAGAACATTACGTAGGAATAGAAGCCCCCAAGGGAGAACTGGGAATCTTTCTGGTTGGGGATGGTGGCGTGTTTCCCTGGAGGTGGAAGATTCGTCCACCCGGTTTCATAAATTTGCAAATTCTTCCTCAATTGATAAAAGGAATGAAGCTCGCAGATATCACGACAATATTAGGTAGTATAGACATCATTATGGGAGAGGTTGATCGCTGAAATGGCAACTTATATCGAAATCTATGGAAAACAATTAGTTCAATCATTTCATGATTTGGAGGTTGTAACAAGTTCCTCTGAATCAATTTGGATTCTAATTTCTACCCTCATTTTAGTTATGGGAGTCACGACGGGAGTATTGGTAATCGTGTGGCTCGAACGAAAGGTGTCTGCAGGGGTACAACAGCGTGTCGGACCAGAATATGCAGGTCCACTGGGAATTATTCAACCTTTGGTAGATGGAATCAAACTTTTACTAAAGGAAGACGTTATTCCATCCAAAGGTGATGCTTGGTTATTTACAGTCGGACCAGCGGTTGTAGTTATACCAGTTCTAATGAGTTACCTGGTAATACCCTTCGGCCAAGCTATTATCTTATCTGATCTAGCTATAGGTGCTTTTTTTTGGGTCGCTGTTTCAAGTGTCGTACCTTTGGGTCTTCTTATTGCGGGGTATGCCTCAAATAACAAATACTCTTTTTTAGGCGGTCTCAGGGCTGCCGCCCAATCTATCAGTTACGAAATACCCCTGGCTTTGTGTATATTATCTACATCCCTACGTGCGATTCGTTAAATAAGAGTAATAGATAGAAACTTCTAGCTATTAGTATAAGTAGTATGAAGATATTGCCAACTAATATAAACCAAATCCAAATAGTTATTTGGGTGAGATCAAACGGCGTCTTTGCAGTTATAGGTTCAAATCCCATACCCCATGTGCGGGCGTAGGCGTATATCCGGGCGGTAGATGCCGTCTTACCCCAGGTCTGGGATCTACTTGGACTTGACGCGGGAATAGTTAGTCATTCTTCAGTTTCCCTTAGGATTAGATAAGAGTGAGCAGTAAGAAACACCAATATGCGCAAGAGGCTTGTGAAGCAGAGGAGATTTCGGTAATAATCCGGGGCAACCTGAGCACCGAGATGTCTGAAGAGTCGAAAGTTGAAAATTTCTACCTACTTCTCCTAGTATTTACCCACATGAGATAGACTCAGTCTCGGTAGGGACAGCTGAGTAGTGCATCCAACAAGTTTCAGTCTCGAGTATAGTCCTGTTCACTGTGATGATAACCACTTGGGACGAAGTAACCCTCACGATAGTTGTGATGATTAGAAAATTAATTACATTACAAGCTTTTTTATTTTAGCCTGGAACTTAGTACAACAGGCACATTGCCGAACTAATCAATTTTTTTCTTTCTTTTCGGGTGGAACTAGAAGTAATTTCACTTCTTCTACTTAGAAATGACAGAGGGATATGCCGAACTTTATAAGTTTTACAACAAATCGCACTTTACAAAAAAAGATATGAGGGTGAGATAGATTCGGAAGCAACTACTTCGTTATGGCAAACAGAATCTCATTAACTTGAGTTGACTATTTATATCTCAGTCACAAATACTGGCTGTGCACGATTAATAGCTCCTCATGAAATTAATGAGGAGCCGTATGAAATTCTAACTTCATGTACGGTTCTGAATTAGAGGCGGAGGCTTGCCGCCGACTACCCTTATCTGGCAGCTTGAGTACAGTTGATATAGTGAAAGCACAATCCAAATATGGCTTCATGGGGTGGAATCTGTGGCGTCAGCCCGTAGGGTTCGTAGCTTTTTTCATCTCATCATTAGCAGAATGTGAGAGGTTGCCGTTTGATCTGCCAGAAGCGGAAGAAGAGCTAGTCGCAGGTTATCAAACCGAATATTCAGGAATAAAATTTGGTCTATCTTATGTTGGTTCTCACTCAAATTTGTTAGCCTCCTCGCCGTTTGTGACAATTTTATATCTGGGTGGGTGGGATTCCCCAATCCCCCTCCTCGAAAATTTCGGGCGGGATTCTCTATTTTCAGATTCTAACGGTCAGTCCTTCGACGTGTTGGGGTCAGGGGTGGGTATCACCGTCACATTAGCGAAATCTCATTTATTTATATTTATCTCTATTTTAACAAGATGGACTTTGCCTAGAGTAAGAATAGATCAATTACTAGATCTCGGATGGAAATTTCTTCTGCCTATTGCTTCGGGAAATTTGCTGCTGACAGCCTCATTTCAACTTTTACTGGTAGGCTAGCCCCCTCCCCCTATTTCAATTTCAGTTTAAGTTAAATCTTTTTAATATATTAAAAAAGAGTAAAATAAGCAAATATGCTGCTTGTTTCTTTTTTCGTACATATAAGTTTATCTGTACTAAAAATTAAGTAGCAGGTTGGATTCATTTATCCCATGTTTTCTACACTAATTGAATTTCGAAGTTACGGGCAACAAGCCGTAGAAGCTGCAAAATACATAGGTCAAGGCTTCGCGGTTACTTTAGATCATTCAAATCGTTCACCCGTAACTGTCCAATATCCGTATGAAAAAATTTTACCATCCGAACGATTTCGTGGGCGTATCCATTTCGAATTTGATAAATGTATTGCTTGCGAAGTATGTGTTCGAGTATGCCCGGTCAATCTGCCGGTCGTAGATTGGATATTGATCAAGGACATTAAGAAAAAACGGTTGAAAAGCTATAGCATCGATTTCGGAGTTTGTATATTTTGCGGAAACTGTGTCGAATACTGTCCAACTAATTGCTTGTCAATGACTGAGGAATATGAACTTTCCAGTTATGACCGTCATGAACTTAATCAAGATCAAACGGCTTTGGGACGTTTACCCCTTTCTATATCTCAAGATGTTTCAATTCAAGTGCTTTCTATCTCGTTAAATTTTTTATCCGAAAGCCAAAAGGTTTGGGGATAGAAAATTTAACACTTAATTAATCACCTGTAAATTAATTGAATCTTTTGAAAGGTGAATTTATCTACTTGATTATTTTTCTTTAATTAAAGAAAAAAAAAAAAGAAAAAGAGAGAGCGTAAAATATAGGAAGTAGAAGTATCATAAAATATCGAAGTGCTTGTGTCCAATGAATCTATCTAAATTAATTCATGAATTTATTTTATTACTAGTAGAATTTGGTATTCCACTAGGAAGTTTAGGCGTAATATTATTTCATAACGTGGTTCACTCTGCTTTTTCTCCGGGGTTGGTTTTTACCTGTATATCTTTATTATACTTCGTATCGAATGCTGATTCCGTAGCTGCCGCACAACCACTTGTTTATGTAGGAGCTATAAATGTATTAGTCGTGTCTGCTGTAATGATTACTGAAAAACCGATGCGATCCGGTTATACTACTTGGGGCATAGGGCACTTCACCGCTTTAGGAGCTTGCGCAGTGCTTTCCTTGACATTGGTTAGTACAATTTATAACACGAAATGGTTTGATGTCAGTTTTGTCGATCAATCGAAGACTCTTCCGGCAGATGCACCCACGACTGACGCTCATCAACTCGGATATAAGTTACTGAGTGAGTTTTTAATTCCGTTCGAGCTTCTTTCAATACTTCTTCTAGTTGCTTTGGTGGGAGCCATCAATCCAGCGCGTGACGAAGACACAATTACGACGGATAAGAAGTCGTATTTTTCACCATCTAGCAATAATTCTTCGTCTTCTTGATTAAGCCTAACTTTAACAAAAAGAGGTAATAAGAGAAAAATGAAAATTTGATTTACCAAAATTTCTGGGGAGAACTTTAATAAATCACGTTTGAACACGGGCTAATTTTAGGTGCCTACCTTTTGTGTGTCGGATTCTTCGGTTTAATTACGAGTAGAAATATGGTTAGGGCACCTACGAGTCTCGAGTCAATCTTTAATGCAGTTAATTTAAATTTTATCACATTTTCAAATTTTTTACAAAATCAGCAAGCGGGGGGAGAGATATTTACAACATTCCCGATAGCCGTTGCGGCTGCCGAGGCTGCCACTGGATTAGCCACTGCCCTTTCTCTTCAGCGAAATAGGAGATCTACTCGTATCGATCAATTTAATTTGTTAAAATGGTGATTGATAAATAGATGAGGTTATCCCACAATCTAATCGATTTCTTGTTCAGCTAAATTATATCTTCTATTTATTAAATTGTTTGAATACCTTCCTTATATGTCAGAAGTAGGTTATTTCTTTTTCAAGAAAAGAAAAAAAAAATTTCAAAGAGAAATTGAGATGCGATTAGATAAATTTAAAAAGAAAAAGAATTACTTCATCTGGTTAGGAAAAATAGGTGCCCACATCGGGGATGGGGGGGGGGGAATAAGTATAATTTCAACCTTTCTAATAAGAAAAAACTTGATAGGAGTAAGTAAACTCAATGGCACATTCAGTGAAAATCTATGACACATGTATCGGTTGCACTCAGTGTGTGAGGGCTTGTCCCACGGATGTGTTGGAAATGATACCCTGGGATGGATGCAAGGCTAATCAGATAGCCTCTGCTCCTAGAACAGAAGATTGCGTAGGTTGTAAAAGATGCGAATCCGCTTGTCCAACAGATTTTTTAAGTGTACGTGTCTACCTAGGGGCTGAAACCACCCGCAGTATGGGTTTAGCCTATTAGTGACAGAAAATAAAAATTAATATTGAAATTTCAATTACTTCGACTTGTACTCGAAGCTTCAGAATTGCGAAGTCCGAGTACGAGTCGTCGTAATTGACCCTCGCAGTTTATTTCGTATCAGAACTTATTTTTTATTAATTATTTTTTATCCGTGACGAGTAATGTACCTCGGCTAACAACTATCGTTCTCTTTCCAATTTTTGCCGGTTTTTTGCTTCCAATTTTGCCTCGTGATGGAAACAGAATCATACGATGGTATACCCTAGGAATCTGCATATTGGAATTCTTGCTGATTACCTATATTTTTCATTGTCATTTCCAATTTGACTTTCAATCTATCCAGTTAATAGAGACAGTCAATTGGATAAACTTCATCAATTTCCACTGGATATTAGGTATCGACGGATTTTCCATGAGTCTTATTTTGCTTACGGGTTTTGTAACTACCTTGGCAACCTTAGCGGCTTGGCCGATCACTCGTAATGCACGGCTATTCTATTTCTCAATGTTAGTTACGTATAGTGGCCAAATTGGGTTGTTTGTTTCCCGCGACATCTTGCTTTTTTTCTTTATGTGGGAACTGGAGCTAATTCCGGTCTATCTACTTCTATGCTTATGGGGCGGGAAAAGACGTTCATACTCGGCCACGAAATTTGTTTCATACACAGCAGGTGGCTCCATCTTTCTTTTGGTAGCAGCTTTAACCACGAGTTTTTATGGAAATCAGGTACCTTCTTTTGATATTCAAAATTTGGTGGGCAAATCATACCCCATCTCGTTGGAATTTGCTCTTTACTTAGGTTTCTTAATTGCCTATGCAGTGAAATTGCCAATATTTCCTCTTCATACTTGGCTGCCAGATACTCATGGAGAGGCACATTACAGCACATGCATGTTACTAGCTGGGGTATTACTAAAAATGGGAGGATACGGGCTGATTCGAATCAATTTGGAGTTACTTATTCATGCGCATCTCTTTTTTCGATCATGGCTAATATTGTTTGGAGCAATTCAGGTTGTATATGCCTCTCTAGCTTCTATGAGTCAGCATAATCTCAAGAGGAGGATAGCCTACTCATCAATTTCCCATATGGGTTTTGTAGCCATCGGAATTGGCTCCGTCACAGACGCGGGCATTAATGGAGCCATGTTGCAAATGATTTCCCACGGATTAGTCGGCGCGGCATTATTTTTCCTTGCGGGTACTTGCTGCGACAGAACGCGTACTCCCTTCCTTGAAGAATTGGGGGGAATAGCAAATTCGATGCCTAAACTATTTACTATGTTTAGTGCATTCTCGTTGGCATCTCTTGCATTACCAGGAATGAGCGGTTTCGTAGCGGAATTTTTGGTATTTCCGGGAGTTGTGACCAGCAAGCAATACTCATTTTCATTTAAAGCACAAGTTACAGTGTTGGAGGCAATTGGTACAGTATTGGCTTCCATCTACTTGTTATCCATGTTACGCCAGATGTTTTACGGTTACAAGTTATCGAATGAATCAAATCCTTTTTTAATTGATTTTGGTCCGAGGGAGGTATTCACCCTGACTTGCCTCTTTTTACCAATACTAGGCATTGGCCCATATCCAAATTTAATTTTACCTCTATGGAATGGTGAAGTTATCTCAATATTGTTTTCCTATTCAGCTACGAAGTGAAAGCGGGGAAAAAACCCGACTTAGCCAAATCAAATTATATTCTTTCAGATAATTTGGTAATAGAAAAACTTATTTTATTTCTGATTAAACAGCTTGTCAAATTTAGCTACATTAGCGACACCTACGTATGCTCGTCATTTCTTACTTATTTATCCTCATAACCGCTGGCGCAAATTAAAATAAACTGGAATGGAGAAACAGAAACAGGCAAGCAGGTAGAAACAGTTACCTACTGTTTATCTACTAGCTGTTTGTGTGTTTTTGTTTCCCTTTTTTGATTATGTTTCCCCACTAACTCTTATTTTGCTTACTTGACTTAATCGAAAACCTAGTGAATCAGATGTTTCAATCTCTGATTTATCAATTTTCAATTTTGTTTCTATATCAGCCACCCGTAGTTGTGTAATCCAATTCCCAACGAATTGACTCCCAAAAAGCGAATCCAAACTAGAGAAAAACCTATTGATGCTGCCGCAGACGGCCCTTCTCCCATCCCCCTGTTAGTTATTTTAGTATGGAGGTAGGTGGCGTATATCAACCGAGTTACCAGCGCCCAAGTTTCTTTGGGATCCCAACTCCGGTAAGATCCCCAAGCTTCATTAGCCCACACTGCTCCAGAAAGTATACCAATAGTTAGCAAAGAGAATCCCAAACTTATGGCTTGGTACGTCCATCTATCTAATCGATTAATTAATTGACATTTTTTTGAATTTGGGGCGAGTATGTGGGGAAAATTCCGTACATCGGTTCTGCTAATAGCATCCAATTTCAATAAGCAACTACACTTGCTACAATTACGTTTCGAGTCGAAAACGCTGTAATTTCTCGTTTCACTATAAGAAATACTTGATGAAAATATTGCCGATAAAGATCCGCATAGCGGAGTTGCATAACTCAGTAGCGTTGTAGTTACATGCGTCATCGACCGATGAGACTGCAAAGCGGGTACCAATTGCGTGGATTGCTGCATCCCTTCAGGAAGGGCTAAAGTAGCAAAGGCATGAGTCAGCATAGCACCCGGCGCTGTAGTTGCACCCGACAACCCATTCTGATTTTTGACTTCTAACATTATGTATAATAAAGGAAAGCTCCACGAAGGAAACATCGACGACTCGTACAAATTGCTCACTGGTAAGTGCTTAGTTTGAAACCAGCGGATTAGTAAAAACCCCGTCGTACAGGGGGAAGCAATTGTCATACCACTCCTGCTAAGTTTCCTTGGCTTATCAAATTCATGAAATAAATTGATCGAATTTAGCGAAGTAGCAGAAAGAAGCATCAAAAATGAGATGTCGATAAAAGCACGTTCCATATAGATATACATCATAATAAAAGAAGACCAGTAAATTAATTAAACTTGCCGACTTGACTTGACTTGATCATTTTCAAATCAATTGATATCGAAGTACTTTCTTTTGTTTTTGACGCGAAGTAGGATAAGATTATCGCCCCCACACCTTAGATAGAAATTGCTGCTTAATTTTTATTGATTTGAAAAGTATATTGAATCGAATATAATTATAATATATTTACATATGCCGTGGAAATATCTACATATTGGCGGGTCGTTTTTTTTTTAACTCAAAACGATTGAGGTAAAAGAGGTAAAACCTGATAAAGGTTAGAATGCCGCTACTCGGATTCGAACCGAGATGCTCTGGCACTGCTTCCTAAGAGCAGCGTGTCTACCTGTTTCACCATAGCGGCTAGAAAAATTATATGTATATATAGATGTATATCTATACAATTATTTTATACCTGTCTGGGATGGTACGTCAACGTTCACTTGCGCGAAATGTAGAAATATACTAACTCCGAATATAGTCAAAGCGACGAAATCGAGAAAAGTTCACCTGGAAGAGACTGTTACAACAGCTGAACTACCAAATTAACAAGTGACTTATGAAGAAGCGGAACTGGCGTTGGCGTTAGTATGTAACGTCATATATAGAAAGATATACGTCTCTCTGTATATATACATATATACATATATAACGGGATATGGCGCAGTTTGGTAGCGCGCCATCTTGGGGTGATGGAGGTCGCAGGTTCGAATCCTGCTATTCCGAATACAGGTAGGGTCACCGGGTCTACAAAAAGAGGCTAATGAGGTTTCATTAGTAAGCAATTGATAAATTGAAATGAATTTAAGTATAGATGAGAGGCGTTTCGTCACCCCAAGCCCTATCTAAGAAACTCCGAAAGAAAAAGAGCAAAAGATGAATATCTTTAACTCTTCGTTTTTCGGAGTCTTCTATTTTGCACTTCGTCCTTGTCAATACTTTGAAGAAGTGTAATTCCCATACTTTGTAGTTTCGGTGAAGTATTCTACATTACAAAATTGAATTTTCTGCTAGCCCCAGTTGTACTAGTACTGGTTGTTAGTGTCATGTTTTCCTGTTTTCTTGCCGTTTCAAAATTCTTTAATCTACCAGCAGCCATTTAGTTTATGTGTAGATAGTGATAATATTATACAAACGTCTCCTACAAATAAAAACGGCAGGGGGGGGTGAAATATATCCCCTAATTTTTGGGGGTATCTTTCTCCCCCGAAATATAGTAAAAACTTTTTGAACGACCGGTGAAAGCAGATTGGGCCAAAGAAAAAGCCCTTGACGCTACTTCCGCGGGTTTACTTCTCCATGCGCGATTACGAATTTTCTTCTTCGACTTAGAGGTTCGTTTTTTAGGAACTGCCATATATTTATATTTACCACTTCTTCCTGCAACTAGCTCAAAACTATGTTGATACGTATCAATGGAATAGATATAATAAAAAAAACTAAATAAAAATGAACGCAGACAAATATAAAAGAGGAAACCGCAAAATTCTATGTCGTTACATCAATTTTATAAGTATCCATTAACTCGATATAAACTACTAGCTAAGATTTAGCTAGGTCTTTACCGCCGAAATGAATAGAATCAACCACGAATCGAATTGTATTTTCTCTATATCCAAAAGTTCGTCATGTTTTCTTCTTAGAGTGAATCTGCTGTATCACGAGTTTTTTATTGAAGCAACCATGTAAGATTCTGCCTCTGACAACTGCATCATTCAACCATGGATATCCCAAATCGATGCCAGATCCGTGACGAATGAGTAAAACCCGATTTATTGAGACTTCTTCATCGGGCGTCAATGCACGTCTAGCTGGGACAAGGTGCTGAGCATCGTAAAATCTTCCCTTTTCTACTCGGAGTTGTCTACCGCCGATGTCAACTATTGCATATTTATTCATCCTAATTTTCTATTTTTATTTATCTCTTTTATTTGCAATACTAAAAACAATGAGTATGTGATTTGCAAACCTAGACGAAATTGAATTATCTGAGGTAAGTATCTCGGGTATCTTCAAATATTGTCAAGTTATATAGTGAATATGAAACTAAAAAAATTGTATAAGTAGGATATTTTGGATAGTTTATAGTTCAATATTATTTTAACTACGTGCATATGTTCTATTTCATATTGTTCCCATATTTCTACTTTTGACTTCTAATCAAAAGAAGTTGAAAATGATAACAAATTGACCTCGGATTTAATATGCTCGTGGAACTTTCAAGTAAATATGCTTGTCTCATCCCCCTGTGTCCATTGGTAGCTTCTTGCTTGACCGGATCCTCTTATTTCTTTTTTCCAAAAGCAACACGAAGCTTACGGCGCCCGTACGCCGCATTCAACACCTTTTCATTAGTCGTTGCCATGTTTCTTTCTTTCTCCTTTTTTTGGAAACAAGTTGCAACTCACTCCATCCAACAGTATTTGTGGACTCGGATTCTAAAAAGCGATTTCCATCTAAAAATAGGTTTTCTAATTGATCCTCTTACTCTCGTCATGGCGATACTAGTTACTACCGTGGGTATTTCAGTGATGGTTTACAGCGATAGTTACATGCGTCACGACTAGGGATACGCCAGATTTTATGCTTATCTAAGTTTGTTTGCCGCGTCAATGTCGGGGTTAGTTTTTAGTCCCAACCTGATACAGATTTACGTCTTCCGGGAATTAGTTGGAATGCGTCCTTACTTGTTAATAGGTTTTTGGTTTACGAGATCGAGCGCTGCAAATGCTTGTCAGAAAGCTTTTGTAACCAACCGCGTGGGGGATTTTGGGTTGTTGCTGGGTATATTAGGCATCTACTGGATAACTGGCAGCTTCGAGATTTCTGAATTGTGTAATTGATTTATTGAGTTAGGAAGCAACGGTGTTACCAATCCGATTCTTGTTAATACAATTGCCTTTTCACTTTTTTTAGGTCCGGTTGCCAAGTCTGCTCAATTTCCACTTCATGTATGGTTACCAGATGCCATGGAAGGACCCACGCCCATATCGGCTCTTATTCACGCAGCTACTATGGTGGCTGCTGGAATTTTTCTCGTAGCTCGAATTTTCGACTTTATTTCGACATTACCTACAACCATGTATGCTATTTCTTGGGTAGGCGGAGTGACAACCTCGCCAGGCGCCGCATTGGCTCTCGCCCAGAAAGATCTAAAAAAGGGTCTGGCTTACTCTACCATGTCTCAGTTAGGATATATGGTACTAGCTTTGGGTATTGGTTCCTCCCGATCCGCTTTGTTTCATCTCATTACACACGCTTACTCAAAAGCTTTGTCATTTTTAGCTTCTGGTTCAGTTATTCATTCCATGGAAAAGGTGGTCGGATACTCCCCCACTAAAAGTCAAAACATGTATTTCATGGGTGGTTTACGGAGACACATGCCAATTACTGGAATTACTTTTCCTTTAGGTACCCTTTCTCTATGCGGCATACCTCCGTTCTCTTGTTTTTGGTCTAAGGATCAAATTATTGCAGAGAGTTGGATGTGCCCCCCCTATCTTGGGTTGATAACTTCTGCCGCAGCAGGACTTACCGCGTTTTATATGTCTCGTATCTACTTCCCTACTTTCGAGGGAAATTTCCGTGCTAATCAAATAAATAACATCAATTTCGACACCTCTTCCTTCTCCGAAATTATTATTACTTCATGGGGTGGGGCTCACTCAGAATTATTTCTGAGGCAAACCTGTAAAAATTTCATATCTAAATCAGATACGGAACAAGACGAAGTTGGAAAAGCAAAAAATTTTGTGACTGCGCATACCCCCAGAGACAACCAAATTTTGTCGGAAAGAATTCAAGTTCATTCTGATCGAAATTTGCTATATCCCCAAGAATCAAATTTTCGTATGGTACTGCCTCTTGTTATTCTGGCGGTACCCACCGTATTTGCTGGACTATTGGGAGTTCACCCAACTCAGGGAGGATCTGGTAGGGACTTCCTACTTGATTGGCTTCTACTTCTTCCGCCTGCCTCCGAGATTAATAAACAATTTGAAAATTTGATTGAGATATTGACAAGTTCGATCCCTTCGCTTATTTTGTCTATTATTGGGTTATTCATTTCTTTCAAATTTTATGGACAAGTTGATGAATCTTCCGTCGGAAAAATCGAAAAACTCAGAAATAGAAGTTTATCAAATACTTTTTCATCTTCTGTTAAAAATTGGTTCACAAGTCGGAGTTATATAGATTACTCCATTTACGCCGCGCGAAGTACAACCTTAATTAGTAAACTTACTTTGTATTTTGATCAATGGATAATCGATGGATTTACCAACGGAATTGGCACATCAAATCTTTTTGGCGGAGAGATTATACGACACGGAAAAAACGGTAGGATATCTCAATATCTATTTGGATTACTTCTCGGAGCTACCATGTTGCAGCTAGTTGTTGATTTCCCAATTCCGCCCTTGCCGTAAACTGCTACTTTCGTTTCACGAAGCTCCAATTCGTGTTCATTTCTCCCGACTATTGTTCATCTTCCCCATCTCTATATCTCTTATTTTTGCTCTTCTTATTTATCAAAGATATTACTTCTTTCTGTGAGGTAGGATAATCCTGCGGCTATTCTACTACGCTTCCTGGAGGGGAGGAAATAGAAAGTATTAATTGGTGACCGACCTATACAGAACAGATCGTGGGGGGGGCTTGTGGGGTTTATCTTGACCTCGACCGGTTGCCCCCCCCCCCCCTCCCACGATTTGGGTACCCAAATGGGATTGCTATCGCCGCCACCTCCTCCTATAATGGAGGTTAGAGTGTATGCGAAGTCTACTTCACAAAATGTCGGGGAAAGTTTAACGTCTCACAGATTTAGAAGCGATTCAAGGAACGAATAACAAAGGTCTCTGAGTGTGTATGATACTGAATCCCCTACCACTTTCCTCGGTAGCTCAGCGGTAGAGCGGTCGGCTGTTAACCGATTGGTCGTAGGTTCGAATCCTACCCGAGGAGATTCGTTCGAATCCACGTAAATAATTCCTAATAATTGGGTAGTTGTGTTTCCCACATATGCCAAATCAAATTGCGTTGGACCATGATCCACCAACCAGTGAATGATTTATTATCGTGCTTATTTCCAGCTCTGAAAATTGAATGGGAGTAAAAAAAGATTTGTACGTTCTTACCCTCCCCCCTCGAATCGAATACCCCCAAGGCGAGCACCTTGCCTATTAAGAGGTCGCTTTTGAGGGTCCCCCCTTAAATTGCGGTGTATTGAATGATTGTAATAAGCGAATCAATAAGTCATCTGGGGGAAGGAGTAAATCCACAATTTTATAAAAGATCTATTCCAAGCGTGATGTTAAAAAGATGTTTTGCAAAATCCCTGTGGAGCTATTGCTCCTTCTCAATCTTCTTTCTAAGCAGAAAGACTCATATAGGAAATGGCCTTCAGTTCCTTAACTACTTGATATGCTACAACAAAATTATTTAAATCAGTAAAAGGACAATCTAGATGTTCCTTTTACTGATTTGGCTTCTAGTTATATTGCTAGAGATCTAGACAGAATGAGGGGTATCTAAGATTTGTTCCATGAACTTTCACGGAACAGATTGTTTCGTCGTTCGATCCAGTGACGCCCTACCAAACCGGAACGGATTGAATAGATATTAATAAATTTCAAGCAACATATTATAAATAAGAAAATCCTGAAATGGGCAGCGGTTTCGCATCATCCATCTGTTTCTATGAACCAGAAGCCTAAACCGAATAAATCGCTCTGGAAAATCTTCTGCTACCACGTAGGAATCAAAGCGAGCGGGACTAAATGTCTGCGGATATTGCAGATATATATCCATAGAGGAAGTTTCTTTGACGTATTCGGAATCTCGCTCCTCTTTATCCAAAGGGGGATTATTCCACCGCTTAATAGATGAGTCAGGTTTCAATTTCGGATTATCTTCGCTGTAGAGGAAGAAATGTTTAATTTTTTTATTTGACATTTTATTAAGGTGCTGCCTTCTCATACCGTAAATGGTGTAAAGCCTCCGCGCCAGTTTTTTCGTCGGCAACAAGCTGCGACGCGAGGAGGGAACGTTAGGATCTGACTGGAACAGAAGCATGGGATCCCAGATGAAGCGCCCCCCGAAGAGTCGAGTCGTTTCATTTAATTGATTACAGTGTGTTTCGTATTCATTAGATGAGTCGCCGGATAGTCCCAATTCGAGAAATTGCTCGCGTAGCAACATATTATCCAACCGGTTTTCCAATCTTTTAATCAAATTATCTGTCACATTAGTCGCAGATTTTTCGAAACTAAATAGATATTCGCTTTTCTCACACCATTTACTTTTGTCACCCCTAATCTTATTGAATTCGAAATCTTGTTGAGGTATATAATTCCGATTTTGGTAAAGTAAAATTAAATTATACAAATGATTGGGTTCGGATGATACCCCCATCAATTCATAAGCCCCGCTTCGTAGGAAACGGAGACGCCAAGCCTTATGGGACCAAGTGATCTCGCGCGACACTTCCGTCGGACTTGAGTTTATTAGTTCGGGTGACTGTTGCAGTTCGAAGTCGGTTAGACTGCTAAACCCCCCCTTTCTCATAAATTTAAAAGAACGACTTGTAGAGGTTACACCTGAACAATACTTGGGTTTATCGATAGGAATGGAAAAGGAAAGACTATTACTGCGTCGACTTCCGTCTCTACAAATTTCTGAACGTGAGGAGAAATTAGTCGAGAGGTTTTCCAGTACACCGCAAGCTAGGTTCAAGTCATTCTCTACGAGTTTGTCGATAACGATGAAATTTTCTCTCTTTCTCATATCCATTTGGAGCGAATCGCGAGCTACTAATCCAGCTAGTATCCCTAGGATATGCAAAAATAGAGTGAATTCATTAAATGTTGACTCGGAGGGTTCCACATACCAGTTAGACAAATAATAAAATCGCATTTTTAACGCGTTACGACCAAAATATGTATTCGTGAGATAAGTATTTAGCAAACTATTCTTTGAGGTAGCTTCCGCTATCTTTTGAGAAAAGATTTCCCATTCAGAACCGGATTCTATCCCACTGCCCATATCACTAGCAGTCGAATGTTGTCTATGTAAAGCTAATTCAATTGCGTCGCTACATATAATCTTACTTCTCTTGGAAATACCTATCAATAACGCCTCATTGGCAAGAAGGAGTAAATCTCGTTTGCTATAACCCGTAGTTCCAGACCCAGTACCTTCAAAAAGAGGAAGGGGCGGATTAGCCTCCATTTCGCAACCTTTGATACGTAATAGAATTGATAATTCTTTCTGACGTTGATACCCGTTGGATTTTCGAAAATTTATCAATTAGTTTAACCGGTTCGGAGCTACTGGAGCTGGATCTACCCTCGCAGGTACGTGAGTCGTAGCGATAACAACATTCTCGCGGATGTTGGAATTGCTGTGCCTGTCACCAATACTTTTCAATATTTGGCAAAGTAAGAATTTGGGATCAGCTTCTAACTTATGATACGAACGATGAATATTCAATTCATGAATATCTTGAATCCATAGTGTACAGGGAGACATCTCTTTCGCCAGTTCAAAAACGAAATTTAATCGGTGTACGCTTTCTTTTGAAATGAAATTTCCGCGTGCATTATTAAAGAAGGATCGGTTGTATATCAGCTTTTTCATTGGTAGTTTCACCACTGGAAAGTAGGAATCAAATGCTACATCTCTAATAATGGAAGATCGGCCAGTTTCTATGGGTCCTACTAGCAAAATTCCTTTAGATGGTAATAATCCCGATTGGAGTGAGATAGGTATGTCACGACATGGCATATTTAATAGACTGTCTCTTCGTCTCGTTGTTACTGAAAATAGAATATTTCTCTCGAGGGCGGAAAAAGCCCACTTCTCCGCAGGATCCAACTTACGGATCTTGTGACGCAATAGATCATTTTGCCAGAATTGACGTAAGTATGCCAAAACATTAGATCTTTCTTGTGGATAAGGTTCATGAGAAATCTCGTTGCTCAACAAATCATAATTGGAATTCAATTTCGACACATACCTATAAAGAATTTTATTCGTCACTAGATGTTGAGTCAGTAGTTCTTTCTTACTATCTAGGATATCGGGGCTTTCTTTACGAAATATCCATGAATCGAGTTCATCTTTCACAAAGAAGAAGAAGATTATATTATTTATATAATTCAAGAATCTATTCACGGAATAGATTAGTAGATCTCTCGTTGACATTTAGCTTGTCGAAGGGGAATGCATTACCTCTTTCAAATAGGATCCACGCGTTGGGTCTGTCAAATATTCAATAGTATTGAAACGTCTCCATGAATGAAAGGAATTGGAACCCGAAACGGCAGACAAAGGGTGTTTGAATAATGCAAGAACAATTAATACTGAGAGAATGAAGTAATATAAGATCGACCTATCGGAAAATTGAGATACTGACCATCCTCCCGAATGTAAAATCTCCGCTTCATCAGGAATTTCTTCGAAAATAAGAAGACCTATCTCGGATACTATAGTATTGATGAAACCGTTGTCGAATTTCAATCCTAGGCTTTGCAGCCTTTGGGATAAATAGGCTTTCGCACCATCTACCACATCTTCAGCAACTACTTTATAAATCCTAGTAAAATTATGATTTGAGTCATAACTTATTTTAAGTTTTATTTCTGGATATGTTTCTCTAATCAGATCGTAGAAGTATCTCCACCAGGTGGGGGTAAAAAGCCAAGGTATGTAATCTCTAAATAAGCTCCATTTTTCGCCGATATTGTCTTTCCAAAAGATCCAAGAGATCTTATATCTGTTCAAATCTTTTAATAATTCATTGAAATTGATAAAGTGGGATGGACGAATAGCCCCCCTCCGGATAGATTGATCCGCGAAGTCCCTATCTTCGTGCGCAACCCCCTCTCCAATCGATTCTGCTGGAGATCTCGATGTTCCATCGTTGCATAATGGGAGTCTTAGCGACCAGTGAGATGTTTCCAATTCTTCCGGTTCCCAGAAATACTTAATAGACAAATTCTTCTGATAGACTCGATCCAATACCAAATTCTTGAGACGAGGTTGGGGTTGCCGATCCGACGATGAATCGGAGTTTATCGACGTTTTCTCCAAAGAAACTCCCTCGCTACTGCACGAGTATATAAATGATTCTATCATTTCACGAGGAGATAAGTTCAAACTCGCCAGTAACCTCTTCAGATCCGAAATAGAATTGGAAAGTCCATCTGAATGAGTTACTAATGCTGTGGATTCATCCAGATTAGGGAAAATCAATTGAATCGGTGTGGGTACGTGACTAGCAACCCCCCCCGCTGTTTGTTTCGATAAATTGGATGACAACGAATCCGACAGTTGGGGATAAATAAATGAGACGATATCAGATGAGATGGTTTCATCTTCGGAGCCCACATAGAAGTTTTCTAAGACGTTGGGATAACTACCGTTGCATCTCCCAATAAAAAAATTCCTTTTGATTTTCGGAATAAAGTTGCTTCCGGCACAGTTCCGTATAGATGAGTCGTCTAGAAGGTTTAGTTTATTAAACTGATCGGAGATGTATCTCGAGATATTATCACCAATATCTCTAGTTGAACCTTCCCCACGGTTTAAATCATGCAGAAACATATTCCAAAATTGCCTCGCCATAATGGAGAAATCATCGCTTGAAAATCCTGCCCGAATAGATTCGACGCGGGGCAACACAATAGAAGTGGGAGTCACTGCAGGTTCCAGCTCGGTCGAAGAGCCTACCGATTTTTCACCCACTAACAGTTTGGATGCAATGAATAAACTCTTTTTTCTCTCAAGAATTGTTTTGATGAAAAGTATCTGTTCATCAATGTAACCATCGAATAAACTTGATAAAAAATCAAGCTTCATGAGATCTATCTTGTTTAATTTTTCGAGATCTATATCGTTCAATTTTTCGATGCAATAATCAATGGTATATATCAAAACTTTCTGGCGAGTAACCTCAGCAACAATCATTTTATAAATAAATAAAACATTCAAAAATCGATGAAAATATTTTTTGTTCTGTTGATTGTTACTACCGAGATTGACACCAATATTACCTAGTAATTCGTTTCCTATTATTGATACACGGCAAATTGATTCCTCCAAGTCATACTTTAAAACTTCCCCGGCGGGGAAAGAGGACAACTCCTCGGTCGTATCGAGCCATCTATGCACATTTGACTGAACATTTCTATACTCATCAATTTGATTGGTAATATATTCGTTCAACAGGCGCCCCACATTATCTTTCCACTTCAATACTATTTATTCAGTTGCAATTCTTGCTACACCGGTGTACTCCCCGATCCCCGCCCAGCCATCCAACCGATATTTGATTTGTAGGAAATATTCACCAGATAATGCGCAGAAATAGTCATAGAAAAGAAATATGTACGTTGAGTAGAGAGGTATGATTCTACTTCGTCCATACAATCTAATTAAAGAATATATTGAATGTATGTTATCTTCTTTCAATTAGTTTGAAAAAGTAATATTTTCACTTCGATTACTTATTTTTCTAAGTATACCTAAAGATATTTGAAAATAGTTTGGAAGAATCTCATTGAGGTTGAGGTGTCTGCCACTCGCTAGCCCAAGTTTTTTGCCAGATATTTGAGTAAGCGGCATGTCGCCCTTCATTTTCAATGGAAATCCTTTCCCAGATTTGATGCTATTACTGACGTCAGTAACTATTGCCCCAATAGAAATCAGATTTGATTTCTCAATTGTCGAGATAAATTTGGTGAATCGATTTATTAATTCATTTCTCATTTGTGAATAAGTGTGTAGAATGGGAAAATCTTCCCCACTTTTGCCACAATCTAATCCGGATATACAGCCACGAAACGACGTCGTTTTCTCACAATACGTAAATGAAGACAAGTTGGAAAAGGCTTCTCGCTCGGGGTAAAATCCCGACCCATCCCCCTGTTGATCTGCTGAATTTCCGGATTCAAGTAATGCCTTGTCATAGGAGTTTAATACTACGGGACCTAATGAGTCGTTTCTTAATTGTGTTGCTTGTAACCGACCTGGATCTCGCTTGTTACGATTTTCCCAAAAGAATAACGAATCAAAATCAATTTGGTTGTTTTTAGAAACTACCAGATCGTTATAGAATTTGAAAAACCTACTTGAATTTTGTAAACGCCTACCCCTACAAAATACTTGAATCCTTTCGTGATCATCCTTGGATATATCTCTGCCAAGGAGTGAACCCCTCGCTACGCATGCCTTCCATCTACCGGAAACCAGAGGAATCACCGCATCATAGCGAACTTGCTTCTTTTTTTTCGTTGAACCTGCGGAAATATCTCCGTTCAAACCTAAGCAGTGGGAAGCAGGTATCCCTCTCTTTCCATTCTTTTCAACAGATAAAGATCGTTCGAATCGGAGAAAGCAGTCGCGGGAAAAATCACCAAGGTTTTCCGCTTGTTTTTTTCTTACTCCGTCACCCCCATTAGTGACTTCCGTTAGCACAAAACTTCTTCCGATCGACCTTCTGTCACTCAAGCAATGCATAGAAATTGGTATTGTTAGCAACATCAGCATCTCCAGAGTAACGCCGCTATCTCTTTTTAATGAATCACGCAGATTGCGTAAAAATAATGAACTTAGAAGTCACAAGTCAGATAATCTGATAAAAGGTTCATAATTGGAAAATGGACTAATTAAAAATTCTCTGAGATGTTGGTTTTTCAATGATTCGAAGAAGTGATCCAATGGACTGACTTCTATTAACTCCGAAATTTTAGATGAGAAATTTGGACTTCCTATTTTTTTTCTTGCCACCTTTTTTACCTTACTTTCTTTTTTCATATTAATTCTATGCGGTAGATACTATCTATTTCCCACTTTTATTATATCGAAAATCTTGAAATTTTCAAGATAAGATGGAATACATATTTCAAACGAGTCTAGTGATTTCTGTGAATAGTCGTATCCAAAACTGGAATTAGATCGGGAATTCTAAATTATTACCGTTAAGGAGACCCACACATGTCCTATCCACCTCATAAGTTCTTCTCTGTTCTAAGCAGAGCGGTGGGATCAAATTACCCAATCGGATGGGCGAACGACGGGGATTGAACCCGCGCGTGATGGATCCACAATCCATTGCCTTGATCCACTTGGCTACGTCCGCCCCCTCTGTTGATTTAGTTGACTCCGTCCTCCCGGACGTGAACGAGATCTATCCGTTAGGCAAGCAAGCTAGATAGGTCTTTCGGTTGATACACATACATATCAGCTGTATGTCTATAGCGAGACAGACAATAGAAAATCTTTGATTTGGGGGATACATTCCACCTTTTATCCAAAAGATGGGGGTGAGAGATTAAAAGTATTCCGCAAATCAGAATAGGAAACTTTGTAATCTATTAAATTGCAATCTGTAATCTATTAAATTGCAAAAGGATATTCCAAATAGTTTTCAGAATTCAAGGTTGGAAACTGGTAATCACGAAATTGTGACAAGCTGTTATCACTCTTTCCATCCGTTCTACCGCACGAACCTCTATCTCGTTGGACACCAAATCTCCCCCTCTTCTGAGGTTGAGAGATTTGACATCCAGTTGTGCTGCATAACCAGACGGATGTTATCCGTTTATAGAGGGAGCTTCAACAGAAGCCAAGTCTAGGGGGAAGTTATGAGCGTTACGTTCATGCATGACTTCCATACCTAGGTTAGCACGGTTTATGATATCAGCCCAGGTGTTTATAACACGACCTTGGCTGTCAACCACGGATTGGTTGAAGTTAAAACCATTCAAGTTAAATGCCATAGTGCTAATGCCTAAAGCAGTGAACCAAATACCTACTACGGGCCAAGCAGCTAAAAAGAAGTGCAGAGAACGAGAATTGTTGAAGCTAGCATATTGGAAGATCAAACGACCAAAATAGCCGTGAGCAGCTACGATGTTGTAAGTTTCTTCTTCTTGGCCGAACTTGTAACCTGCATTGGCAGACTCATTCTCAGTTGTTTCTCTGATCAAACTAGAAGTTACCAAAGAACCATGCATAGCACTGAATAGAGAGCCGCCGAATACGCCAGCTACACCCAACATGTGGAAGGGATGCATAAGGATATTGTGCTCAGCCTGGAAGACGATCATGAAGTTGAAAGTACCAGAAATGCCTAGAGGCATACCGTCGGAGAAACTTCCTTGACCAATTGGGTAGATCAAGAAGACGGCGGCAGCAGCTGCGACAGGAGCCGAGTACGCAACAGCGATCCAAGGACGCATACCTAGACGGAAGCTTAGTTCCCATTCGCGACCCATGTAGCAAGCTACACCAAGTAGGAAGTGAAGAACGATAAGTTCGTAGGGACCACCATTATAAAGCCATTCATCGACGGAAGCTGCTTCCCAGATTGGGTAGAAATGTAACCCAATAGCTGCAGAAGTAGGGATGATAGCACCAGAGATAATGTTGTTACCGTATAACAAAGAACCAGAAACGGGTTCGCGAATACCATCAATATCTACAGGAGGAGCTGCGACAAAAGCAATGATGAATACAGAGGTTGCGGTTAGCAAGGTGGGAATCATCAAGACACCGAACCATCCGATGTAAAGACGGTTTTCGGTGCTGGTAATCCAGTCGCAGAAGCGACCCCATAGGCTTGCGCTTTCGCGTCGTTCTAAAGTTGCGGTCATGGTAATTTTTAGTTTTCAAGGAATAATTAGTGATTCCCCAGGCTAGTAAGCTTGTTAATTTATAATATATCACAAAAATCTACCTGTGTCAACCAAAATTCATTGAGTCTCCAGAATTCTCGGATATGGGGGCTTCTTTTCGATATCTCAAACAATTTTTACTCCATGCGATGCGCGTCCCACTCAAATTCAGTCTCTGAAAAACTGGTCATACGTCAAGCCTTTCTGCGATGCACTCCGCAATTCTTTCTGCATTGCCCCCCCCCCCCCCCGCTATCCTATTAAGAGGAGTGAGTCTAATAATTAACAACCTGAGGGGGAGGAGAAGTAGTTAGTAGTTGCCAATCCCCACTTGTGGCTTAGACATCCCCCATTCGCCGTTCACCGCTGACTCAACAATTTCTTCGTAGTCTTTTTTGATTGCCAGATAGTTTGTGCCCCGGTTCCAATCCGCAGCAAAATATTGTGGATTGGAACGAATCTAAAACTAACGGAAATGGGCAAAAGCTTTGTTGGCTTCCGCAACTTTATGAGTCTCCTCTCTCTTCCGTATGGCACTACCAGAATTTCTGGCTGCATCCATCGATTCATCACTCGATCTTAAAGCCATACTTCGACCTGAGCGTTTTCGACACGCGATTAATGACCACCGGATAGCCGAAGCTTTTCCCTCTGCCGGTGCTACTTCAACGGGAACTCGATAAGTTGATCCACCTACACGTTTGGTTTCTGTCACTACGTCGGGAGTTACCCCGCGCACTGCCTGTCGCAGAACAGACAGTGGGTTCCTATTTGTCTTTTACCTAATCCGCTTCATAGCCTGATAAAAAATCTGATAAGCTAGTGATTTTTTGCCATTTTTTAGGATACGATCAACTAGCATATTTACTAATCGATTACGATAAATTGGATCTGATTCGATATTTTTATTTCTGTTCACTACACTGCTCCGATGTAACACGAGTTTACAAATATAAATACGTCAGATTTCAATCAATTCTTTTATTTCGATGTATCTTAGGCTACTATTTTGGCTTTTTCACTCCATATTGTAGGGTGGATCCGCCAGTTAGTCGGGGATCTCCCTCCAAACTGCACATGCGACTTTGATCGAATACAGCTTTCCACATGATTGAATAGAAACTATTCAAATGATTTCGAACAAATTCTTCTCTGGGGTGCAAATCATATTTACCCATTGCGTATTGGGTATCCGTTTTCTCCCACTCCGCGGATGAAGAAGTCGAAGTGTAGGTATAAGAGGAGAAAATCTTGCAATTTAGTTATCTTACTAGCAATGTCCGTAGGTTTATCAATCCAACCAGTAGATGTGCATAAAGCCTTCACTAAATCTCCATAGTCGTAATCTAAACCTGTTCCAGGAGGAAGAGACGTCCCAAGATTTACCAGGTGGGAGTCCAGGTAAAACTCAACTTACTGGGATAGAACACCTTAGACACCAAGTTGTTTCACACAAATAGATAGGTAGTTATCAATTTCTATCAATCTCTGTAGTAGCAGGCTTCAGTCCCCTTGCAATGCTGGGTCAGCTACACATTTAACATATCAGAACAACTGATACGGAATCGTCGCAGTGATACAAGTTGTGACAATGTTCTGCAACGCACTAGAACGCCCTTTTTTACGATCCTTCACCCCTACAGCATCTAAGGTTCCTCTAACAATGTGATACCTAACACCAGGTAGGTCTTTGACCCTTCCGCCTCTCACGGGGACCACCGAATGTTCCTGCAAATTATGGCCAATACCTGGTATGTAAGCCGTTACCTCAAACTTGGAGGTTAATCGAACTCTCGCGACTTTACGTAGGGCAGAGTTGGGTTTTTTTGGCGTAGTTGTGAAATAGTCGACAGCTTCAATGTCACTATACGGAACCGTACGTGAGATTCCCACCTCATACGGCTCCTCGTCATTCAATTACCCCCGAGATGAAAAGAGGAGTCCAAAATTCCTCCCAATTGTTTTCAACCAGAAATACAAAATAAAGAAAATACGAAATAAAGATAAAAAATGAAATCCCTTTCAATTTCTTTTTGAGGCTTCGGCTTTGCACCCCACTCATTTCCCGGATCCCATTATTTTTCATAAATAATGCAGGTAGAAAGATGAAAAATCTCTCAAATCGATGGGTAGATTTGTTAACGAGTTCCCCGTTTTCGTGCAAGTAATATGATGCGGATGGAGTATGAAGGAGATTGACGAGTCGGTATCAGCTTATCCGCATCATTAATCATTTTTTGATAAGGAATCCATTTTGAAATGGAGACAGTTTTGATGTCTCACTCTCGTTCTTTATTTTGTTTCGACGGGGCTATCTGAGGAGGATTCGGCAACCTAACGCCAACGAACTACCTAACAAGTAGGTGAGCTAAAATATGGAGTAGGTAGGATCCAATCGCTACCTAAAGTTTGCCAGCGACGATGCTGAAGTAGCAACGAAAGAGAAAGAAGAAGAAAGATAAGTTAAGGTTACTAGGTTATTCATTTAGTTGATTGCGGCTTAGTTGGCCTGTTCCGTCGCGATCCACTGGTCAAGTCCCGCTGCATTCTATTACCCCTCTTCCGCGAACCGAATCAGAAATCTAGGTTCCGTGGGGAACAAATTGTACCATAAGAACTCGGGGAGGTCAAGCCGTTTCTGTCACCAGTTGTTACTAGCACTTCCATATTTCAAAGATTATGAGTAAGAAAGACCGAAAATCTAGCAAAGGAAAAGTTAGCACCGGCGGGAGTGGGATGCCGGCACATGCAAGCATAGTTATAAGGTTACAAGGATGTGAAGTAGAGATGGAGGCAGCCTCGACTACCTCGCAACATTATTCAAAAAAT